TAATCGAATCTTTACAATTGATTTGATTGGACTCCTATAAAAAAGGAAAGCTTGACGATTTGAGAGCCAACTTATCATTATTCATTTCAATATACTAAACAAATGTTCAATTTTAGTTATAAAATTACTATATTAGTATACTCTAAATTAGAGTATAAATCATTATAATGTTAACCTTCTAATTTCATTTTAGAATTTATTAGAATTCTAGAATTTCTTGCGTTATTTATTTATTAAAAATATGAATTTATTTATTTAAAATATCTCTATTCCCCCTGCAAATGGAATCCCCCTTCAAATAGAAATATCGGGAGTTTTATGAAAAAAGGCCAAAGCCCCTTATCGGATTTGAACCGATGACTTACGCCTTACCATGGCGTTACTCTACCACTGAGTTAAAAGGGCTCATTTGATTCAATTCCTAAATGAGCGAGCATGCAGATAATCTATATCTATAGAAATGGATTCTACATCAAATCTATGTAAAGTAAATATATTCCATTTTTTTTTTTTTCTATTTTATTTTTCTATTCTATTTTCTATTCTAATAGAAAAATAGAATAAAATTCATTATATTGACAATTTCAAAAAACTGTTCATACTATGAGCATAATATGCTGACGATCGGGCAAATGTGCCCCCATCGTCTAGTGGTTCAGGACATCTCTCTTTCAAGGAGGCAGCGGGGATTCGACTTCCCCTGGGGGTAGGGTATTACGAAAGGAAGTTGATCGGGGATTATTAATAAGTCTGGAATTTATTCTTCCTGGGTCGATGCCCGAGCGGTTAATGGGGACGGACTGTAAATTCGTTGGCAATATGCCTACGCTGGTTCAAATCCAGCTCGGCCCAATAATTCACTGATCCACCATGAAATGATATAACCCCTTTGTTCTCTCAAAATGTCTGATACAAAAAAAAGAAGTCAAAATTTCTGCTATACGCTCTACTTGTTATTTATTTGATTTGCTTTATTTTTTTACCACAAATTATGATCTTTCTAACGATCTAGATTCATATCAGGATTTGTAAGTAGAAAGTCTAAGAAAAAAAGTAATAAAAAGAAAAAAGACTCTTTCTTTTTTCATTGAAAGGTCGATTATCAATTGATTTTGAGATTTTTTTTTTGAAATAACGAAAAGATAACTAGTAATTCGTGCCGGTATCACTAAAATATATATCCATGTGGATATCAATATTACCTACTACTCGCGCTCTGTTACAAGGGGGCGATTCATATTTTAAATCTAAATAGAAAGTATTTGAATGAAATCATAAAATATGTATGCTGTACACTGTATTTCCTGGGATTGTAGTTCAATTGGTCAGAGCACCGCCCTGTCAAGGCGGAAGCTGCGGGTTCGAGCCCCGTCAGTCCCGACAAATCCAAAAATCCAATAAAAAAAATACATCAATTCATCTCTTCATTTTCTGTAAAAGGGGGATAAATAGCGGAATCTCATTCCCAAAGGAAAGGGATTTTTATTATTAGTTTATATTATTTATATATTTTCTATTTATTTTCTTTTCGTTTTTCATCAAACAAAGCAAATAGGGTAATTTTTTTTTCTTCAACTAGTATCGATGGAAATGGATAACAATACATGTGGATTAGTACAATTATTAGTAGCGGCATATTCAGGATTCCAAGAGATACCGCACTGAATTTGGCCTTTTCGATTACTCCCAATCCGTATAATGAAATCGAATCGAGTACCATATCTTTCCCGGTAGCACATACACAAATATAATTTTTATTTGTACGATTCAAAATGAATTTAATTTCTTTGATAGAATCCTTTTAATCGGAAAAGTATCTTCTTTTTTTTTGCTCCGATTTTGTGTAACCTCAATTACTAATTTGAAACAATCTATCTCATTCAAATTGTACACTGAAGTTTTGATATATTATATCTATCCCATTACTAATACAAGTAAAGAGGATATTAATAAAATAAGGACCCTGCCCCTCTTATAGAATGGAGGGAATGAATAAGCTTTTTTAAGGGTTTCCGCCGAAGAAAAAACAAACTCTAAAAATGGGTTTGTAGCCTATGTAAGTTTAAAGGCAATTAGATGATACTTCGTCAGATGATTGTACAAGGAAGGAGATAGTTTTATAGAAAAGAAATAATGGAAAAGAATGAGAAATAAAGTAAGGAAATTATAGATTGGGTCAAGAATCCATTTTTTGACTTGGTATGAATAAACGATCTTTCTATGTTATACTATTCAATTCTCGACGATAAATCGATTTGATAGTTCAGATATTGTTATTCATGATATTGATCCGATTCGATATCATCGAGTGGAATTCATCCCATTGAATTTAGAGGGGAAAGATTTATCATCTCTTATGGGATTAAATCCCGAATTATTGTGAAGTAAAGAAAAACGAAACAATGAGATTATGGAAGTCAATATTCTCGCATTTATTGCTACTGCACTGTTCATTCTAGTTCCTACTGCTTTTTTACTTATAATATATGTAAAAACCATTAGTCAAAGTGATTAATTTGAATGAAACTTGACTTCTTAGTTCTTATCAATGATTAAAGAAATGAAAAGAATTCCAATTTTGCGTTTGAGCTGAAATGGGCGAACTAGAATCAGCAGTATTCTATGAGATCCGATAGTATGGTATATATATTGCTTTCTACCATACTATCCATTTTTGTTATTCTAATGTAGAAAAGTTGTACTGTATAAAGATCTAGACTTAATATAGATTAATCTAGAATGCCATCTTCATATATATAGATAATATAGATAATAGGTATTAGTTATCTATATGGAATGTACATAAGGTTCAAATTGGATTTCTTTTATTCATATATTTATTTGATTTGTGTTGATTCCAATTAATCTGGAATAGTCGAAAGGCACCTCTTACCCTTATGATTCTAATTCCTGGATTTCTTATTATTTTCAATATGAATCCCGGAATCCATTGAAATAATCAAATCAATGAAAAGGAAAAAAAGAATAATCGGGGGTATGTATTAATAAAAGAAAATCAAGAAATCTTTTTTTAGCATTCCAAAGAAGTAATTGATTGAACAGTTGACAAATTATTCAAGGAAAGGAGTTTTCAAAAAACTTTTTCAGATTTCGACGAAAAGGATTAGTAAATCCCGCCGATTTTGAATCTTTGATTCATGATATGAAATGAGTCAAGTCAATAAAGTATAGCATAAATCGAATTTCTAAAATCTAAAACTAAAATAGTAAAACAAATACTAAACTAAGCACTAAGTGCGCAATATATGACTTCTCCAAAAAAATATCTTAGTATACGTAGTATCCCGTTGGAGAACCACAAAGAACTACTTTCTTTTCTCTTTGAGTCGGAAAAAGGCAAACAAATAAAAAGTAAAAAAAATAAAATTCTACTTTTCCTTATTGTCCATATATAACTCTGGTAAGAGTGGGTTTGCTAATTTAGGAAGAATTCGGTTGGAATAACTTTCCCATCATTTGTATTCCTTTTACTTTTGAAAATATGTTACTTTTGAAATATGAAAACGGGAATCATTAAAATATTTATTTGATTATGATTAAAAGGGTATTATTCAGATATTATTCATAGAATGAATTAACCCACTCGAATACAATTTTGAAATGAAGATATTTTGAATTCGATTTCGAAATTCTAAACGAAATTCTTAGAAATTTCGTTTAGAATTTCGAAATCGTTCCATTTTTAAGTCTTTGCGGAACGATCTATAAAATAAAAGAATTGATAGAGTTTAATTTATCAACTCAATTAGTAGTATCCCTAGAGTCCACTTCTCCCCCATATTACTAGTGAAAGGGAAAATGTAAAGACTACCATCAAAGCAGCCCAAGCGAGACTTACTATATCCATGTGAATTATGTCCCCTATCTCTATGAAGGAATTTTTCTAGTATTGTTCATTTTTTTCCATTATTTTTCACTAATAATACTAATTATAGTATTATCGCCGGCGCAGAGTCAAAAAAAAAAAATTTTGTCCAAAAAATCCAATTAATTATAAGAAGTTCTTATAGGATTGCTAGTAGAATCGGGAAAGATTAAGTACAAACAAAATAAAATAAACAGCGACACCCTTGGAAGTATCAAGAGTCTTTTTCCTCCGCTGCTTCTATTGGGGACAAATTCAACAAGTTCTATCAGCAAAACGGAATAAGGCATTTGGCGTCTTTAGTTGATCAGGCGACACCCGGATTTGAACTGGGGAAAAAGGATTTGCAGTCCCCCGCCTTACCACTCGGCCATGTCGCCAAGGCAATATAAAATAGACGAAAATACCCCCCTTTTATGTGACTAAACTTCTTTTTTTTTTTTACTTGTATCTTGAATCCCATTTTTCTTAATCCCTTTCCTAAAAAAGAAATCCTTCCCTTTTTGGATCGGATCTATCTCTTTGATTCATTTTTTATAGTATATCAAAACACGCACTATCTGAATTCTTTCTCCTTTCTATTGAAAGGAAAAACCAAATGTGACTTTTCAGTACCAAAAGCCAAAATTCAGGACAAATTGGAACCATTAACTATTGACTGTAAATTCATGAACGATTCTTGAATTTGAATCTAAAATTGTATTTCCCGAATGATATAAGAAAATCAATACGTAACTATCCAGTATTGATTCTTTTCAATCAAAAAAAAAATCCTTCTTCATTTTAATTATAACAACAGTTATGGGTATATGTAAACCCCAAAACATAAATTATTACACGAATATCTCTAATCAGATATCTTATCCGTCTATGATTCCGATTCCTATAGAAAATAGATATTTTGCTAGAGCACGACATGCGCTGTACAGAATAGACCCGCAATCAAAGGAAAGACATATATAGCTATAGTTCTATCCGCGTATGCTTAAAAAAACCTTCTTCTGCGCTTCAACGAACTCCATTCAAATAAAAAATAGATAAAAAAATATCTCTTCTGTGCGAATCCTTTTTTTTACTGGTATCTAATCGTATTGAAATATGTAATATCATAAAT